ACTTTTATTCTGAGAGGTCCTGTCATGGGATAACCCTACAATTGAAATAGATATTGAAAGAGTAAATATCCGTTCGCGAAAGTTTTTATTTTTTTGGATTAAAAAATTTTTGTCAATCCGATATGATAATAAAAAAGACAAAACCAAATAAAGACTCGTTATAAAAAAATGACATTATATTATCTAAAATATCATTAAATACATCTATATTATTTTATAATTGTTTCATTCGCGAGGAGCTGGATGAGAAGAAACTCTCATGTCCGGTTCTGTAGTAGAGATGGAATTAATTGAGAAACAACCATCAACTATAACCCCAAAAGAACCAGATTCCGTAAACAACATAGAGGAAGAATGAAAGGAATATCTTATAGAGGTAATCGTATTTGCTTCGGTAGATATGCTCTTCAGGCACTTGAACCCGCGTGGATCACATCTAGACAAATAGAAGCAGGGCGGCGAGCAATGACACGAAACGTGCGCCGCGGTGGAAAAATATGGGTACGTATATTTCCAGACAAACCAGTTACAGTAAGACCCGCAGAAACGCGTATGGGTTCAGGGAAAGGATCTCCCGAATATTGGGTAGCTATCGTTAAACCGGGTAGAATACTTTATGAAATGGGCGGAGTAGCAGAAAATGTAGCCAGAAGGGCTATTTCAATAGCGGGATCCAAAATGCCTATACGAACTCAATTAATTATTTCAGGATAGGAATGTAGAACCAAAGGAAAGAAGTCTTTGGAATGAAAAAAAAAACAATTGTAGGTTTCTTTTTTTTTTTTGACAAACAATATTTCTTTTTTTTTTACTTCGCCCCTTTGCATCAAAAGAGCAAATAAAAAAAATGATATGATTCAACCTCAAACCCATTTAAATGTAGCGGACAACAGCGGGGCCCGAGAATTGATGTGTATTCGAATCATAGGAGCTAGTAATCGACGATATGCTCATATTGGTGACGTTATTGTTGCTGTAATCAAGGAAGCAATACCAAATACACCTTTAGAAAAATCTGAAGTGATCAGAGCTGTAATTGTACGTACTTGTAAAGAACTCAAACGTGACAATGGTATGATACTACGATATGATGACAATGCTGCGGTTGTTATTGATCAAGAAGGAAATCCCAAAGGAACTAGAATTTTTGGTGCGATCGCACGGGAATTGAGACAGTTAAATTTCACTAAAATAGTTTCATTAGCACCTGAAGTACTATAAGTATAATAAAGATAAGACTCCAATATAATATAGTTATAGCATTTGAATAAAATATGAATAAAATAGATAAAATGAATTAGTAGATTTTTCTCACGCATATATCTTTAACAATTCATATCATAAAAAAAATATATAAAGAAAAAAAACATGTTGATCATATCCAAATTCGGGGGCAACAATAATTTTAGTTTATCATGGGTAAAGACACTATTGCTGATATAATAACTTCTATACGAAACGCTGACATGAATAGAAAAGGAACGGTTCGAATACCATCTACTAACATCACCGAAAACCTTCTTAAAATACTGTTAAGAGAAGGTTTTATTGAAAACGTGAGGAAACATCAGGAAAGCAACAAATATTTTTTGGTTTTAACCCTACGACATAGAAGGAATAGGAAAGGGCCATATAAAACTGTTTTAAATTTAAAACGGATCAGTCGACCCGGTCTACGAATCTATTCGAACTATCAACGAATTCCTAGAATTTTAGGCGGGATGGGAATTGTAATTCTTTCCACTTCTCAGGGTATAATAACGGACAGAGAGGCCCGACTAGAAGGAATTGGCGGAGAAATCTTATGTTATATATGGTAAGCTTTCTTATATCCAACTTAGATATGGAACTCTCCTATTAATTTGTGAAAAAAAAACGGGTTTCTAATATAACTCTCCTACTACATTAGTTAATACTTCAAAGAGGTTTTGTTTTACCTGGAATAAAAGGAAAAAAAAATGGATTCATGGAAATTTAATTACTGAATCACTTCCGAATGGTATACTTAAGATTCGATTAGATAATGAAGATCGGATTCTAGGTTATGGTTCAGGAAGGATTCGGCGTAGTTTTATACGTATACTACTGGAAGATAGAGTAAAAATTAAAATAAGTCGTTATGATTCAACCAAAGGGCATATAATTTATAGACTCTGAAACAAGGATTCAAACGATTAGTTGATTTATTTTTTCAACTTCAATATTGCTTTCGAAGAGATACAATTCGAAAGTTCAAAATCTCAAGAAACTTATTTTCTTCCAATAAGTAAATTAGAAATTAAGTTAAGGAATGATAAATATGAAAATAAGAGCCTCTGTTCGTAAAATTTGTGAAAAATGTCGACTGATCCGTAGACGGGGACGAATTATAGTAATTTGTACCAACCCGAGACATAAACAAAGACAAGGATAATCTTTCTAAAATAAAAGAGACTTTCTAAGGGACTGGATATACAAATAAAAAAAAAAGAAAGGATCCGTTTTGACATGAAATGGATAT